GAATTTTATCTATGAATTGAAGTTACAACTAGTTAGTTTAGTTACAATAAAGGAGTTCTCTTTTAGGAAAACACAAACTAAAAAATCTCTATTGACGACCTAATTAAATGGAAAGGATAATTAAATAAATAAAATGATACAATAAATACTAAAGATTCCTTTTGAACCTTCAAATTGCTATTTCAACGAGTTGTTATTTATCAATAAAAATGAAATGCTTCCTAACAAATTTGACATTTTACATTGAATTGACCCCTTCACCTTCAATCTCGACGATTGACTAAAAAAAGGGTTATTATGATTTCGAGCAAGCCGCTATGGTGAAATCGGTAGACACGCTGCTCTTAGGAAGCAGTGCTAGAGCATCTCGGTTCGAGTCCGAGTGGCGGCATAGTATCTTCTAAAAGAGATAGAATAAGTCCTATAATGAAAATGAATTTCATTCCTGATTTCCATTCCATAAAATCGAGAAACCCAGGCTTTTTTCATAATTTTTATGATTTTTTCAACTTTAGAGCATATATTAACTCATATATCTTTTTCAGTCGTTTCAATTGTAATTACAATTCATTTTTTAACCTTATTCTTATTAGTAGATGAAGTCGTAGGACTATATGATTCATCAGAAAAGGGCATGATAGTCACCTTTTTCTGTATAACAGGATTATTAGTCACTCGTTGGATTTATTCAGGACATTTCCCATTAAGTGATTTATATGAATCATTACTCTTTCTTTCATGGGGTTTCTCCCTTATTCATATGGTTTCCTATTTAAAATTTAAAAAGCGCAAAAATAATTTAAGTGCAATAACCGCACCAAGTGCTATTTTTACCCAAGGCTTTGCCACTTCGGGTCTTTTAACCAAAATGCATCAATCCGCAATATTAGCACCTGCTCTCCAATCCCAGTGGTTAATGATGCACGTAAGTATGATGGTATTAGGCTATGCAGCTCTTTTATGTGGATCATTATTATCAGTAGCTCTTCTAGTCATTACATTTCGAAAGGCCATAAAGATTATTGGTGAAAACAATAATTTTGCATTTTCGTTTGGGAAAATCCAATACATGAATGAAAGAAGCAATGTTTTACTAAACACTTATTTTCTTTCTTCTAAAAATTATTACAGATATCAATTGACTCAACAATTGGATCGTTGGAGTTATCGTATTATTAGTCTCGGGTTTATCTTTTTAACCATAGGAATTCTTTCGGGAGCCGTATGGGCTAATGAGGCGTGGGGATCATATTGGAATTGGGACCCAAAGGAAACTTGGGCGTTTATTACTTGGACCGTATTCGCGATTTATTTCCATACCCGAACAAATAAAAATTTGGAAGGTGTAAATTCCGCACTTGTGGCTTCTATGGGATTTCTTATAATTTGGATATGCTATTTTGGGGTCAATCTATTAGGAATAGGTTTACATAGTTATGGTTCATTTACATTAAATTAACATCTAATTGAATTGAATAAAGAGGCTAGGCCTAACAAATACTAACACAGGACGGCGTATATATTATATATAAGTATAAGAAAACTTATTGTAAGCTGTCAAGAACCTTTTGAATCGCTCCACTACTTGATTCAAAAGGTTCTAACAAAAGCCAAAGATGTCTGATTAAAATTCAATTTAATGCTTTTACCTTTTTTACTTAACTTAAACTTAAGAGAAGAAAAAAGACTTCTTTTTTTTCTTTTTCATTGTACAACGACCAATTTGAAAAACCATAGGATTCCTTTTTGATTTTTTTTATTCATGAAAACTATCTATAAAAATAATTATATAGAATAGTTTCGACCTTCTCACCTGATAATGAGAGGACGAAATCCGGATAAATACCAATACCTAGTACTGGTAGAAAGATAGAGATCGAAACAAATAACTCTCGTGGTCCAGAATCAAAAAAATAAGAACTTGGAGCATTAAATAGCTTGTATCCATAGAACATTTGACGTGACATAGATAATGAATAAATAGGAGTTAATATCATTCCAATTGCCATTACGAAAGTAATTAGTATTTTTGGCATTAAAAAATATTTTTGGCTGGTAATTATTCCAAAAAAGACTATCAATTCTGCAACAAAACCACTCATGCCCGGTAATGCAAGAGAAGCCATGGATAAGATACTGAACATCGTAAATATTTTGGGAATCGAAACGGCCATTCCGCCCATTTCGTCGAGATAAACAAGACGCATTCTATCATAACTCGTTCCTGCCAAGAAAAAAAGTGCAGCACCGATAAAGCCATGAGATATTATTTGTAAAATAGCTCCGTTGAGTCCCGTATCAGTTATCGAACCAATTCCTATAATTATGAAACCCATATGAGATACGGAGGAATAGGCTATTCTTTTTTTTAAATTCCGTTGACCAAGAGATGTTGAAGCTGCATAAATTATTTGCATTGTACCCACTATTATCAACCAGGGAGAAAATATGGAATGCGCATGGGGTAATAATTCCATATTGATCCGAACTAATCCATATGCTCCCATTTTTAATAAAATTCCGGCTAGAAGCATACAAGTACTGTAATGGGCCTCCCCGTGGGTATCCGGTAACCACGTATGTAAGGGTATAATCGGCGATTTGACAGCAAAAGCAATAAGAAATCCAATATAGAATATTATTTCCAGTGCGACAGGATATGATTGATTAGCTAATGTTTCAAAATTTAATGTTGGTTCATTAGAACCGTATAAACCGAGACCCAAAACTCCTATTAATAGAAAAACGGAACCCCCTGCAGTGTACAAAATAAATTTTGTAGCCGAGTACAGACGTTTCTTTCCCCCCCACATGGATAGAAGTAGATAAACGGGAATTAATTCGAACTCCCACATGATGAAAAAAAGTAAAAGGTCTCGAGAAGAAAATGATCCTATTTGACCACTGTACATTGCTAGCATCAGGAAATGAAATAATCGTGAATCTCGAGTAACTGGCCAAGCCGCCAAAGTCGCTAAAGTGGTGATAAATCCTGTCAGTAAAATGGGCCCTATAGAAAGTCCATCTATTCCCAATCTCCAGTAAAAATCAAAAAAATTGATCCATTTATAATCTTCCGCCAGCTGGATTAATGGATCGTCCAATCGGAAATGATAACAAAATGCATAGGTTGTTAGAAGGAGTTCGAAAATGCATATACATATTGTATACCACTTAATTAGCTTATTTCCTTTATGAGGAAGAAAGAAAAGTAAAGAACCTGCAGATATTGGTAAAAATACAATTATTGTTAACCAAGGAAAATAATTCGTGGTAAAGACAAGATACACTTGGACCAGAAAAACCCGTGCTCAAAAAGGTTTTTTTTGAGCACGGGTTTTTTCAGTAAAAAAAATCAAATGGATTCAAAATGTATTCAACTAGGGTTTTCTGGACCGTATCAATAAGCTAGACCCATACTTCGAGTTGTTTCATGCCATAAATAAACTCGAACGCTCAAGAAATCCGTTGGACAAGCGGATTCACATCTCTTACAACCAACACAATCTTCTGTTCTTGGAGCGGAAGCAATTTGCTTAGCTTTACATCCATCCCAAGGTATCATTTCTAACACATCGGTGGGGCAGGCTCGGACACATTGAGTACACCCAATACATGTATCATAAATTTTTACTGAATGTGACATGGGATCTATAAATTTTTGAACATCATAAAATTTCAATCTAGTAAACTTGTAAATAAATATAGTTAAACACCAGATGAATCAACGATTTACCAGAAATTTTCTAATCAATTTCCTTCGGGATCAACTCATAAGAAAGGACCAAGATACTTTGATTTCTTACGTTTTCGAAAACATGATGTAGATTCCAACATATTGTACATGCTAATTCAAATTGGTGAATCTTATAATTTAATATTATTAATATTACTTATTCAACAAAGTTGATTGATTGATACGCGTTGATTTTCTGTTACGATAAATCGAGGACACAATAGCTGATCCAATAGCTGCTTCAGCGGCTGCAATAGCTATAACAAAAATTGAGAAAATATTTCCTTTTAATTGCCGACTATCAAAAAAATCAGAAAATGTTACAAAATTTATATTAACCGCATTCAGTATAAGTTCAAGACACATAAGGGCCCTAACCATATTTCGACTCGTGATCAATCCATAAATACCGATAGAAAATAAATAGGCACTCAAAACAAGTATATGTTCGAGCATCATTGACCAACTCCTTATCAATTTCGATTCATTATTAATATGAACAATAATTCAACAGATTTGATTGACTAGAGTATAACAAAAAAAAAAGAATCTATTGGAAATATATCGAATAAACGAATTTCTATTTTATACACGAGCAATATTCAAATAGAATTCAAAGAAAATGGATGCGATAAGACAGAAAAAACAGAAAAAGGTTTCATTTTGATTGCTTGCTATTCCTAGTTAGAAAGATTTATTACTGACGAGCCACAGCAATTGCACCTATCAAAGCAACTAAAAGAATTATTGAAATGAATTCAAATGGAAGAAAAAAATCGGTTGCTAAATGAATTCCAATTTGTTGACTATTACTTATCAAATCTTGTTCTATAATTTGATTTGATCTTGTAGTCCAAATAATCCCGTACCATGATGTATCTAATATAGTAGTAATTAGCGAAACAAGAATACTTGTACAAACCAACGAAGTAAGGCCATTCCCAATGGTCCACAGATTAAAATCTTTATAATATTCTGAACCATTCATGAACATCACAGCAAATAGGATTAAAACATTTATGGCTCCCACATAAATAAGGAGCTGGGCAGCAGCTACAAAATGAGAATTTGAGAGAATATAAAATAAGGATATACAAACAAGAACCAATCCCAATGAAAAGGCAGAATAAATTGGATTGGTAAGTAATACCACTCCCAGGCCTCCTAATATAAGACCCGATCCCAGAAAAACTAAAAGAAAATCGTGTATTGGTCCAGGCAAATCCATTCTGTGTAAAATAAGAGATAAATAAATTGAAATGCTTTTCATGATCTTATTGACCCGACCAGGAATTTTTTTTTATGATACGTTCCTAATTGAATAAAATCCTAATCTATTAGGCGTGAATTACTCTAAGCACAATTATTGGACAGTTTCGTTTTTGATTCTTTTTTGTTTGTTCAAAAGAAAAGGGTATTTTGTTTTTTGAAACTATATATTTCGAAATAATTACGAATATATTAATATAGTTTTATTTTCAATAAAAAGGAATCCGAAATTCTTATCAACCAGTTAATTTGTAATTGAATTTTTATTTATTGACCAAAGGCCTCATTCTTTTTTTAATTCAAACCAAACAGTCTTTTCTTTTAACTTAAACCAAAACGGAACCTTAAAAGAATGAATGGGAAATTTCTCTTTACTTTAATAGAACAGGAGGTTTACTTACTGAGTTTTTCTTTGAATTGAATTCAAAATTGTTCGAATTGTATAATCGTCAATTACTGACATTGGTAAACGGCCCAAAGCAATTTGATTATAATTCAATTCGTGACGGTCGTAAGTAGAAAGTTCATATTCTTCAGTCATTGATAAACAATTTGTTGGACAATACTCAACGCAGTTACCACAAAATATACAAATTCCGAAATCAATACTGTAATTAAGCAATCGTTTTTTTCGAATATCCGTTTCAAATTTCCAATCAACAACGGGTAGATCTATAGGGCATACACGAACACATACTTCACAAGCAATGCATTTATCAAATTCAAAATGGATTCGTCCGCGGAAACGCTCTGATGTGATTAATTTTTCATAAGGATATTGAATAGTTACGGGTAAACGATTTGCGTGGGATAAGGTAATCATGAAACCTTGACCAATGTACCTTGCTGCTCGGACTGTTTGGTGGCCATAATTCATGAACCCAGTTACCATAGGGAACATATCGTGAATATCTATGAATAATTTTATGTTTGTTTCTTTCTCTTGTTTGAACCAAGTCATGAATCTCATATTCTTTTTTTCTTTACAGTGAAAGAAGTTGGAAAGAAGTTGTTAATAATAGATTACCCAGAGAAATGGGTAAAAGAAATTTCCACCCGAGATTTAATAATTGGTCCATTCTTAACCTAGGTAAAGTCCATCGTGTTGCGATAGAAATAAACAAAAACAAATAAGTTTTAGCTAATGTAATAAAGATACCAATTGTCGTTCCAATGATTCCATTTATTTTATTTATTTCAAATAGCTCAGGGACGAATACATACGGAATGGAAATATTCCAACCCCCCAAGTAAAGAACTGTTACAAATAACGAAGAAAGTAATAGATTTAGATAGGAAGCAACGTAAAATAAACCAAATTTGATACCTGAATATTCGGTTTGATACCCTGCTACTAATTCTTCCTCCGCTTCTGGTAAATCAAAAGGTAATCTCTCACATTCTGCTAGAGAAGAAATTAGAAAAACGATAAACCCTATTGGCTGACGCCACAAATTCCATCCCCAAAAACCATATTTTGATTGCGCCTCAACTATATCAACTGTACTTGAACTGTTAGATAATTATAGTCGATGATAACATCACTGTTTACATCGCTAGTCCAAAACCGTACATGAGATTTTCACCTCATACGGCTCCTCGTGGGTCACAAATAAATTTTAGGACCGAATCAGTATTATTTATCTTCGTATGGTTGTAGAATAGATAGAGAAAAAATAGATTGGAAGGTCCAAAATTATACCAATGGAATTCTGTCTGCTATATTCTGAAGAATAAAAAATAAGTGCTTCTGAATTGATCTCGCCCGTTCATAATTTCAAGTTGAGTAATAACTTAAGCCTTCAATAAAATACTTCTTGTAGAATATCAATAGATATTTCAACCCATTGTTTTCTATTACGAAAAAAATGAAACATTCCATTAGCTCATAAATCATGACACGGATTAGATCTCTCTATATCTATGAAAGAAAGAAAAAAAAAAAGATTTCTTTTTTATTCTTTATTGTTTCTTTTTCGTTCCTATTCTGCTTTCGGATCTGATAAAACCACGAATGGGGCTTAAACTAAAAAATAGTAAAGGATTATTTCGTTCCTGATAGTCATTACTTTAATCGGCAGATAGGAGGATACTCTGGACCGGAATCATGGGGAGTACTGCCTAGTCATTTCTACGAATTTAAAGCCCCAATTAGTATTCTTTTTATGTTATCCAGAAGTCTCTTTTTATATAATTTACATAATCTCCATTACCAATCCTTTATGTATTTTGGTGTTCCTAACCATCCACTCGTTTTTTGTTCAATCCCCCGTTTGTTTAGCAATACATGTATGGGAATCCATACAAAGGATAGCGAAAACTCTATACGGTTGATCTTTTGAGCCCGCTTCAAGCTAGATTGACTAATCAACCCGTCTTGGGGTAAAGACTTCTTCCGCTTACGTTTTCTTCCACTTACCTCTTGTACATAGGAAATGAGATTCCATTTTTTTGTTTAATTTACTGCGAATTTATAAGCTGCTTTCTTTCACTCATATATAACTATCTAATTTAGTTTATCAACTCAACTTATTTTCTAGAACGAAAGGAATAGGTAAAATAAAAGTTTCTATTTCAACGAATCGCACGTAGAGATATTGATAAAACACATAGAGTTAATGGTATTTCATAACTAATCGATTGAGCAGCAGCTCGCAGACCACCTAAAAAGGAATATTTATTATTCGATCCGTATCCTGACATAAGAAGTCCAACGGGAGCAATACTTGAAATGGCAATCCATAAAAAAATACCGATATTGAGATCGGCTAAAATAAGGCGAGAGCTAAAAGGAATTACTGAAAAACTTAGTAAAATTGATATGACTGCTATAGCCGGTCCAATACTAAATAAACGAGTATTGCCTCTAGATGGAAGAATATTTTCTTTGAAAAGCAGTTTTGTTCCATCTGCTAGCGCTTGAAGAATGCCCAAAGGACCGGCGTATTCAGGCCCAATACGTTGTTGTATTGCTGCAGATATTTCTCTTTCTAACCATACAATTACTAGTACACCTATTGTGATTCCCAAAACAAGAGTCAAAATAGGGACCAACATCCATATGATCCCATAGACCTCTTTTAAAGATTCCAATGTGTAAAAGGAATTGATATCTTCTACTTCTGTCGTATAAATTATCATTTCAACGATCCACTTCTCCCATAATGATATCTATGCTACCTAGTATCGTCATAATATCAGCCAATTTCATTCTTTTAACTAACTGAGGAAGAATTTGCAAATTGATAAAACCCGGCGGGCGAATTTTCCATCTCCAAGGAAAACCGCTTTGATCCCCTATCAGAAAAATTCCTAATTCTCCCTTTGGGGCTTCCATTCTCGCATAAAGTTCTTGTCTCGGTAATTCAAATGTGGGAGAAGGTTTTTTACTAATGAATCGATATTCAAAATCATTCCATTCTGGATCCCTTTCTCGATCAAAGCATCGGATTTCTAAATTCTCATAGGGACCACCCGGAATTCCTTCCAGGGCCTGTTGAATTATTTTTATAGATTCCGTCATTTCACTGATTCGGACTAAATAACGAGCTAATGAATCTCCTTCTTTTTGCCACTGGATTTCCCAATCAAATTCGTCGTAACACTCATAATGATCAACTTTCCGAAGATCCCATTTGATTCCAGATGCTCGTAGCATTGGGCCGGATAAACCCCAATTTATTGCTTCTTCTCCACCAATAACGCCTATCCCTTCAACTCGTTCTAAAAAAATAGGATTTCGCGTAATAAGTTTTTGATATTCAACAATTCCTGTTAAAAAATAATCACAGAAATCCAAACATTTATCTATCCAGCCGTAAGGTAGATCGGCCGCCACTCCTCCGATACGAAAATAATTATGCATCATTCTCATACCGGTGGCAGCTTCGAATAGATCATATACTAATTCTCTTTCTCTGAAAATATAGAAAAAGGGGGTCTGTGCACCAATATCTGCCATAAAAGGTCCAAGCCATAATAGATGAGAAGCTATACGACTCAACTCCAACATAATTACTCTGATATAGCTGGCCCTTTTAGGGACTTGAATATTCCCCAACTGTTCTGGTCCATTTACGGTTATTGCTTCCGTGAACATAGTGGCTAAATAATCCCAACGCGTTACATACGGCAAATATTGTATAATTGTTCGGTTTTCCGCAATTTTTTCCATTCCTCTGTGTAAATAACCTAATATTGGTTCACAGTCAACAACATCTTCACCATCTAGAGTAACGATGAGACGAAGAACACCATGCATTGATGGGTGGTGAGGCCCCATATTGACTATCATAAGGTCTTTTTCTGTAGCTGATAGATTCATAAGTTTTTCCTCGATTCATTCTTACATGAATTGTTGAAAACGAAAACAAGTACATCAAAATGAAAATCTAATAAATCGACTAATTCAAAATTTGCAAATTAACGATTTTTTGATTCCCGAATATCCAACTCACCAATTAATTCTTTATAACGTATTTTATTTGTCTTTGATAAATAAGATAGCAGTCGTTGACGTTTTCCTAGAATTTTACGTAGACCTCTCTGAGATAAATAGTCTTTTTTGTGCAATTCCAAATGTGAAGTAAGTCTTCGTATCTTATTGGTGAAACTAACTATTTGAAATTCAACAGACCCCCTGTTTTCTTCTTTTTTTTCTTGAAAAATAACTGAGATGAATGAATTTTTTACCATAAAACCAAAAAATTTCCCCCTTTTTTTGAATGTGAATTTTACTGATCAGTAATAATAATACCAGTCATTTTGATATACACGATGATTTTAAGTTCGTTATGAACTTTATCATTTTTTTTTTCAAATAAAATTAATCAATCCGGGTTTCGATTTGATTCGTATAGGGATACAAAAGAGTGAGAGATTTCTACAAAAGAGAAAATTTGAGAGTTCAAATAAGAGGATTTTGTTGATTCATTTGTCGATCTAATTGATATGTATGTCATTAAATTAGTATCGTGTATCAGAATAAAATGGAAGACAATCCTTGTGACCATCTATTTGTTTTCATATACCCGGCACGATACATACATAATATAGGGGAAAATGTACCATTAAAATGGACCATTAACGAATTTTCAGACGCGGATACATACGGATCCTTATCATACTGAAACGACTGCCGTTATTAGTATTAAACCAATATCGATTCATACAAGCTAAATCTTCTAATCGATAATTGGGCCAAAGAAAGAACTTTAATTTAATTAGTTTCTTTTTATCACTACCAAGATGTTTATTTTTAGTCAAAACTTGACCACAGTTTTTTACATTATTTAAAAATACTGCATTTCTATGCATACCATTTTTATCCCTTGAATTGAAAGAAATTCGAATTCGCAATTCTCGCCGGTGGTTAGGGGATAAAATATTTTCAGGAACAAACAAATCATAATGATTTTTGTCTTTATTTTCAGTCATTTTTTGATGTCTTGCAATAAATTCATAAAAATGATTTTTATCAATATAGTTTTTTTCTTGGTATCTTTGATTAATTTGGTGTTTATTTTTATGAACCAACAAAATACTTATAGTTTGATATAGAATAAATTGTCCATCATTTTTTACCGACAGACGAACTGGATCGATAATCAATATTCCTTTTTTCATTAGTTCTCTAAGAGTTAAATCCTTCTGAATCATCAAAATATCCAGATTCATTTCTCCCCGTTGAATAGAGGATATAACAATTTCGTTTGGATTTATCAGTCTAAGCAGGAGGCAATATACTTTGATATTATTGATTATTCTTTGATTTAAAGAATCATCCCATCTCAATTGAAAACGCAAATACCTTTTTAGGAAGAAATCAAGCTCTGCTTCCGTGTTGCTCTTGTATTGCTTTTTCTTTCTACGTTTTTTTTTGTCTGATTTATCATAATCTTCTTCAACATCTTTTTCTTGGTTTGAGAGAACGGATTTTAAATTTCCTTGTTTTTGTGCATCTGATACAAGACCCCCTTCACCTATGGGTTCTTTTTCTTCTTGATTTCGATTCTCTAATCCAATAATTTGTTTTTCGTTTGGTGCTATAAGGGAGTCCCTTTTTTTATTTTCAATAATATTTTTATTAATGTTCCTATTTCCATTAAAATTGAAAAGAAGTAATTTTATTGGTATGATCCATGGTTTAACCTTATATGCATTATATAGCAGCACAAATTCTGGGAAGAACCAAAGTTCTAGATTCGGTATAGGATGACTTAGTATTTCTTCATTCAGTCCCATCCAATCAAAATGGCTTCCTTTTTTATTGGATGGGTTGCTTTCTTGATCTTGATAAATTGTGAAATAAAAAAGGTCCATTTTATCAATTAGTTGATAATTCTTAACCACAGTCTTAATATTTTTGTTACTCTTTGTACTGGTATCGACCCAGGACTCAATATCGACCTTATTTCTAAGACAAAAATGAAGAATTCTCCAATTAAAAAACTTTCTGTGCGAAAAATTCCCCATAGCATCTAGGATATCGCCTTCTCCTAGATAATTATGGATAGGGATATCCCTCAATGTATCAAAAAAATTTTGTTTATCCATGTTGTAATGATAAGAACTCTCTTCCCTCTTATTTACTTGGAATGGTGATCCATAAGCATAGGGGTCCCTCTTATCTTGGTAATTAATAGATTTATATGATAAAAAATCATATCCATAGTTTTTTTTAAAATTAGATTTTTTATATTTTTGTTCTTGATTCAGTTTATATTCTTGAGTCAGTAATGAGTTCGCTTGAAAATCATTTTTTTTTTCGTAATGAATTAATCTTTCTTTTTCATCTGAATCCCATTTTGTTAAATCTTTATTTTGAGCCAGATAGTGTTGATTGACTCTATTTCGCCATTGTCTTGGTACTAATTTTAGCCATCTATTCTGAACTAAATCGTATTGATAACGACTCCTTAACCAGTTTTTCCATTCATTCATTCCAGAATGCCAAACGATTTTCTGTCTTAACCCATAATGATGTCTTAATCTGGAATGAGATACTCCCTGTTCTTCAAAATAATCTTTTATTTCATTTTTAAGAAAAAGAGATGTTCCATGATATTGAAGGATAGGTTTGAATTTATAAAAACTAATAACTTGGGTTTGTGATAATTTGTAAAATACATATGCTTGTGAGAGGGAGGATAAGTCACAAAAAGCTTTTTCATTTTTATTTCTAATACTAATATTAGAAAGTGAAGAAAGTGAGGTTTTTATAGTTGAAATAAAATGAGTTGTATTTTTAGTTGTTTTATTAATTCTTTCTTGATTTGCTTCATTATTGTGAATGAAGTTCTCAATCATTTTTTTTGTTGATTCAAGAAAAAGTTGGGTATTGGTTCTTGGAATATTAATGATATATAGAAGAATATCCATGTATATCTTTTCAATGAAAAATTTTATAAAAAAATAGAATTTCCGGATTAATCGAATATTTCTTCTTTTTACTATTTGCCAAAATTTTTTTGCTGATTCTACTATTTTATCCTGATAACTTATTTTGTTAGAACTACTATTTATTTCTTGAGTTAGAAATTCGTTTTTCTTCTCTTTTATAATTAGAATTTTTTGTATTTGATTTTTGATTGTGTTTGTTCTCTTAGTCAGATCTTTTATTTTTTTTTCTGTTAATGAATAATTTGTCCACGCCATAGATTGAATTTGAAGGGATGATTTGTGAATCATCTTATTACTGATTATCGAATCCTTTTTAGTTTCGCCCAATTCATATGGTTCTCTCAACCCAAAAAATGGAATTGGATTTATTTTTGAAAGTTCTTTTATTAGTCCCTTTAGAAATAGAATGCTTTGAGTGATCCATTTTTTTGTTTCTTTTGAAGCTTTTCGAAACAATTTAGTTTTTTCTTTTAAAATTGTTAAAGCTATAAAACATTTCGTTTTCCATTTTTTTATTTTTTTTTTTAGTTCTTTAAAAATAGGCTCAAAAAACGAACGCCGTTTTCGAGGAGAGCCGAAAGGTAGTTCAGTTTCCATTCCCCAAACTGTTAAAAAGCAAAAATCATTCTTTTGACCTTTCTTTTTTTTCATTGGATCTTTATGAGAGGGTTGTAGTTTAAATCTGTGCCAAGGTTTCAGGCAAAAGGGAAATAGGATCTTTATCTGAATACCGTCTGTTAACCAGTTTTTTGGAAATTCTGTTTCGGATAATTGAACACCATTATAAGTGCATTTAACATGCATTTCTCGATTCCAATCCGTTAAATCCTCAGACCACTCAGGAAATTGAAATAATAACATACGGGCAATGTTTTTAACTATTATCAGTGAAGGTAATATAATATATTTTCTAAGAATTGATTGGGTTATTAACACGGAGCCCCTTATTACTTGAGCAAGTAAAAGACTATCCCAAGCTTCTGCTATTTCTATCCTCATTTTCTCTTCTCTTTTGTATTTTTCTCTTTTGGCCTCGTCTTTTTTCTCGATCTTTTTTTCTGTATAATCATCAATTTTTGATTCTTTGTTTTTACGTATCCAATTTCGAGATATTCGTTTCAGCGGTCCAGAAATATCAAAAGAAAAAAAGAGTGGTTTGTCTACTCTGTCCAAAAAAAGGGGGGAATGTACATTTGCTTGAAACAGCTCCCAAGTAATTGTTTTACGCCTTTGGGCACGCATGGAACCTTTTATTATGTCGCGCCGAAAATCCGATTGTTGCGAATAGCGTATCAAAGCCACTTCGTCTGTTTGATCAGGATCATTAGCATCCTTGGTATTAGTATAAGTATCGGCGTTTGCCTGGTTATTAGTAAAAATCACGACGCGCTTGGATTTTCTTGAACGAATTTCATGCTCTGCTGTTACATTTTCCTCGTTTTCGCCCTCCTGTTGTTCTAAATCGTCGATTAATTTGTATGACCATCGAGGAACTTTTTTACTTATTTCTTTTATTCCAATAGATTTTTTTCTAATTGTTTGATTGTTGGGATTAGTTATAACTATATTGAATAAAAATTTCAAAATTTTGACTCGATCCTCGGAATCGATATTTCCCTGTTCATCTTCTGTCAATGTCAATAAAGAGAGTTCTTTTTCTGTTGCTAATGATTTTATATTGAGTGTATCTAGTGTCTGTTCAAGTTCGTGATAATCAGTAGTAAGAAGTAGAGCATGAATCTTATTTATCCAAAACGGATCCGTGTTTTTTTTTTTATAAGTTTGATTTATGCTTAAAGGAGAACCCCATTTTTTGATTCTTCCGCGGTAGGGTCCATGCAAGAAAGGATCATATAGTTTAGGCAAGTATTCTCTTTTAGTTTCATTATTAGAGAATCGAGTCCTTTTTTCAAGTATGCCCAGATCAAAAGATTCCTTATCTAAAGATTCGACTCTTTTTATAAACTCCTTACTCAAATTTCTTCTTTTTAGTTCATTGATAAAACTCCAATCAGTATACAATTCATCAGAAAACAATTTTTCTGGTGTGAAAAAATATATTTTTTTTTGTATCATTTCCCCAAAAGTTGCTAAACTGGGTGGATACGTAAAAGATATTTTTTCTTTTCCATCACTTTGACATGTATAAAAAAAATATTGTGACATTTCATTTTTTATAGCATTTTCAACCCGGTCATTTTTTATATATCGCAAAGGTCGATTCCATCGTTTAGAATCAAAAAGAAGTGTCACAAGAGGTTTTTCAATCCATAATAAATATTTATCTTCTTTTTTTTTTAATATTTCTAACTTCGAACTTTCTTGATTCCCATCCAGATAAGAAGTTTCATAAACCGGTCTATTTTTAGAGTATGTCTCTTTAAAACCAAAGTGGAGTTCGTCCTTTCTTTTTTTTTTTTTCTTTCCAGTCACTCGTAGCTTTTCTGTTTCGTCCATTTTGCTCGGATCCACCTCTTCCTCCGAAAAAAGGTAAGAAGAAGTATTTTCTTCGGTCCCCTGTTTCTGGTTAGCCCCTCCCCCTTCGGAAATAGTTTCTATTTCTATGTTTCTTTCTTCCTCACTTTCCCCCACTT